AAGGCGGTGAGATGATGTCTTGAGCAGTTACGTATCCCGGACCCTTAACACAAATAGATGCGTTGCGAGTTCCATACAGATTACTTTTCAATACAATTTCTTTCAAATTCATTAAAATTTCATGTACGGATTCTTCAATCCCTGCTATGTTAGAATATTCATGTGGTATCTTCTCAGATTTTGCACGTGTGATACAGGTTCCTTCTATTTCTCCAAGCAAAGATCTTCGCATCGCAATGCCTATCGTATCGCCTTGACCTCTCATAAGCGGAAACAACATAAAACGGGCATAATTAAGACGCTTGCTGTCTGTTCTTGATTCAACACACTTCCACTGTAGTGGCCGAGTCGATATTGCTACTTCCTCTCGAAGCATAGTACTATTATTTGATCGTTGAATCATTTATTTCTCTTGAACTTCAAATTGGTTCAATTCTTATTTCTACACACGTCTTTTTTTCGGAGGTCTACATCCATTATGTGGCAGAGGGGTTACGTCCCGTACCAAACTTACGCGTATACCACTTTTTAAAATCGCTCGTAATGCTGCATCTCTTCCGAGACCAGGACCCTTTATCATGACTTCTGCTCGTTGCATACCCTGATCGACTACTGTACGAAGGGCATTTCCCGCTGCGGTTTGGGCAGCAAATGGTGTTGCTTTTCTTGCGGTTCTGAATCCGCAAGTACCGGCGGAGGCCCAAGAAACCACCCGACCCCGTACATCTGTAACCGTTACTATGGTATTATTCAAACCGGCTTGAACATGAATAACCCCTTTTGGTATTCTACGCCCATTCTTACGGGAACTAAGACGTCCACTCCTGCGTGAACTAAGATGTCCTTTCCTACGTGAACCAACTCTTGGTCTTATTATAATAGGTTTTGCCATATTTTGTCATCTCATAAATGGGAGTCAGAGATATATGGATATATCCATTTCATGTTAAAACAGATCATTTGGACATTTAGAAATAGAAAGCCTCTATTGTCGATTTTTCGTTTAGATTCGAAGGATTATCCTTGTCTCTGTTTATGTCTCGGGTTAGAACAAATTACTATAATTCGTCCCCGCCTACGGATCAGTCGACATCTTTGACAAATTTTACGAACCGAGGCCCTTATTTTCATATTTGTAATTCCTTCATTTTGAATCTACTCCTTGGAAGAAAATAAGTCTCTTGCAATTTTGAGATGCGAATCCCCACGAAAGTCGTGTGGGTGTTGAAAAGGTCACCTAGTCATTCGAATCTTTGTTGTTGAGTCGATAAATGATACGCCCCTTGGTTGAATCATAACGACTTACTTCGATTTTGACTCTATCTCCTGGTAGTATCCGTATAAAACTACATCGGATCTTTCCTGAAATATACCCTAGAATCAGATCTTCATTATCTAAACGAACCCGGAACATGCCATTGGGCAGTGATTCCGTAATTAAACCTTCATAAATCCATTTTTGTTCTTTCATTCCAGGTAATCCCTTTGAAGTATCAATTCATGGAAGAGGAGTGATATTTTTATGCTTTTTTTCGTCACAAATAGGAATAGGAAGTTACCTACCCAATTCGGATACCAGAAAGATCACCATATATAACACAAAATTTCTCCCCCGATTCTTTCTAGTCGAGCCTCTCGATCTGTCATTATGCCTCGAGAAGTAGAAAGAATTACAAGCCCCATTCCTCCTAAAATCTTAGGGATTCGTTGATAGTTAGAATAGATTCGTACACCGGGTCGGCTGATACGTTTTAAAATAGTTCTATATGGCCCTTTTCTATGCTTTCTTCTATATCGTAGGGTTGAAACTAAGAAATTTGTGTTCCTTTCTCGGTGTTTCCTCACGTTTTCGATAAAGCCTTCTCGTAGAAGTATTTTTACAATATTTTCGGTGATATTAGTAGATGCTATTCGAACCAGTTCTTTGTTATCCAGCTCCGCGTTTCGTATAGAAGTTATTATGTCGGCAATAGTGTCCCTACCCATGATGAGCTATAATCATTGGTGCCTTCGAGTTTTTTTATTATCAACATGCTCTTTTTTTTCTTTATCAATTATGAATATTAAGGGATATACGTGAGACACAATCTACTAATTCATTGAATCTATTTCAGATACACTAAAAATATCGCGATCTCGTCTATGAGTCTTTATAATACCTCAGGGGCTAATGAGACTATTTTAGTAAAATTCAACTGTCTCAATTCCCAAGCGATCGCACCAAAGACTCGAGTTCCTTTTGGATTGCCTTTTTGATCAATGACAACTGCGGCATTGTCATCATATTGTATTATCATGCCATTGTCACGTTTGAGTTCTTTACATGTACGTACAACTACAGCTCTGATCACTTCTGATTTTTCTAGAGGCATATGAGGCACTGCTTCTTTGATTACAGCAACAATAATGTCACCAATATGAGCATATTGGCGATTACTAGCTCCTATGATTCGAATACACATCAATTTTCGAGCTCCGCTGTTGTCCGCTACATTTAAATGGGTCTGAGATTGAATCATAGCTTTTTTTGATCTTTTCTTTCAATCCAAAGAAAGGGCAAAGGAAAAAAGAAATATTGTTTGGCCATAAAAAAAAACCAACCGCAGGTTGGTTTTTCATCAGAAAGACCCCTTTCCTTTGTTTGCCTATCCCTATTCGACAATAAGGAATTGAGTTCGTATAGGCATTTTGGACGCAGTTATTGAAATAGCTTCTCTGGCTACTTTTTCTGATACCCCAACCATTTCATAAAGTATTCGACCCGGTTTCACGACAGATACCCAATATTCGGGAGATCCTTTCCCCGAACCCATACGCGTTTCCGTTGGTCTTATTGTAACAGGTTTGTCTGGAAATATGCGTACCCATACTTTTCCACCACGACGCGCATACCGTGTCATTGCTCGTCGTCCTGCTTCTATTTGTCTAGATGTGATCCAAGCCGGCTCAAGTGCCTGAAGAGCGTATCTACCGAAACAAATCCGATTGCCTCGATAAGAAACGCCCCGCATTCTTCCTCTATGTTGTTTACGGAATCTGGTTCTTTTGGGGTTATAGTTGATGGTTGTTTCACAATTCCATCTCTACTGCAGAACCGGACATGAGAGTTTCTTCTCATCCAGCTCCTCGCGAATGAAACGATTTAATAATATTAGAGATAGGTATTCAATGAATACTATAATGAATCATAGGATTATTTTTTTTTCGATTTAAGATTGTATACACGAATAGACGTATATATATTTCTATACATCTAGAATCTAATTTCATTTAGAATTTCTTTTTTCTATACTATAATAATAATAGATAACCAATCTTGATTTGGACTTTTAGTGAATATCCTAAAACGTCGTAAGGCTTTCGCGGGCGAATATTGACTCTTTCAAGGTCTGGTTCATCCGAAGGGTTAGTCCATGACCTCTCAGAATAACTGAATTGGTTTCTGGTGCGTTCCGCCATCCCACCCAATGAATTATTAGAATTCGTTTTCAATAGAATTTTCTGCAGTCACAGGTTCCGTCGTTCCCATCACTTCTTGCTGAATGGCTAGGCCGAATTTTCTGCAATGGAGCTCGTAATTGAATTTGTTGTTCCTGAGTCAATTTCCTCAGCCTTTAATTGACTTGATGCTCTTTTTTTTGTCCTACTACGTATTGATGCTTTATTACATTGCCTTTTCTGAGATGATTCATAGACCATACATATTGGAATCATATATCATGGATATTCGAATTCTCTCTTTCTATCACCCTTCCATTTACCCGATCCTTTTCTTTCACAATCCATAATCAGATTGATTTTTCTTTTATGTAAAAAGATTTCAGTTGCTACACCTCTCTGATCAATCGATCATAGAGTGACTGGTTCCTTGGATCCAGATAATACGAAGCAATGAGCTGGTTATTAGTTCTATAGTTATTATAGTTATGAGTTCTATCGTTATTAGCTCATACTCCTATTTTGGTTCTGGTATGGGCCGTCTCCCTTTTTTTGAACCCTAACTTAAACCTAAAGGAAATAACCGACGAGTCACACACTAAGCATAGCAATTATACCAAAGGGTCAATCCAATTTTTATTCAATCCTATAGAATAGAATCGAATAAAAAGAAAAAAGAATTGATCATTTTTTTTTTTGAACGAAAAGGGATGAAAGAGTTTGTCATTTTGTGTTCCGTCGTTGGATAGAACGGAAATCAAAAGAAAGGATCCTTATTCCTCGCCCGCAAATATCCAAATTTTGATGCCTAATACCCCATAAACCATTCGAACTGTATATGAACAATAATCAATTTTAGCTCGAATGGTTTGTAGCGGAACCCTCCCTTCTCTGATCCATTCGACACGTGCAATTTCTTTTCCGTCGATACGGCCTGCAATTTGTATTTGAATTCCTTTTGTATTCCCTTGGGCAATGGGTAATTCAATCGCGGTTTTCATTGCCTTTCGAAATGCAACTCTTTTTTTTAATTGGTTGGCTATGTATTCTGCAAGAATAGTAGGCTGCCCATAGGGCTTTGTAATTATTGTGATAGCAATGTTGAGTTTATGGTTCACAGAATGAAACCCTTTTGCTACATTGGTCTGTAATTCTTTGATTCTTTGGGGTTTCCCCTTTCTTAAAAATTTTGGCAAGTCTGGGAAACTCGTATAGATTACGACCTTTATCACATCGATACTTTTTTGAATCTCTATACGTGAAATGAGTGTCTCATCGGAAGGTATGTTTTTTTTTACATTTTTCTTTATACAATCACGTACAAAATTCTTGATACAATCACGTATTTTTTGATCTTCCTGAAGACCTTTGGAGTAATTTTTTGGTTCTGCAAACCAAAGGGAATGATGTCTTTGGGTTGTACCAAGTCTCAAACCAAGTGGATTTATTTTTTGTCCCATACACCCTCACTCTCCCTATTAGCCCAGTTCAATTTCAATCTGTCCCGATCTCTCATATAGAAATACCTCTCTCTTATATCTGTATATTTAGTATATATATAT